CTGGACTTCAAACGGTTTGGTTTAGCTTTAACCATGTTAATGACCTCACATTATTGGTTTGGTTGATAGAGAATCAAAGTCAATTTACCAATGAATCACGAAATGCTATGGTTCTTAAATATGATTTGAAATTGATTCCGAAGTAATTCGCGGAAGCGTGCACCCTTTTTGGTCTAGTTATAATAAAAAAAAAGGTACAGCTGGTTGGATCCAGCCTATTCTTGAAATAAACAACTCGCACGCACTCCCTTTCCAAAAAAGATCAATACACCAAGCACTACACTTAGATTTATTGGATTTGTTGCTAAAATATCGGTATTAAACCCGAAACTCCCGGCAAATGACCAGCGAACCAAGGAAACGAAAGAATCGGTTATATTTTTCATATTATCTCCTCTTTTATATAGACTAAAAAAAAAAAGAACTTGGAAATTCCCAATAAGAATCGTACTTATTAGAATTAGGGACCCGCTCGCATGTCAATTGCGAAAAATCGAGTTTGTTGCAACACTCCTTAAAAAAAGAAAAGGGGGTTTCTCCTAGACGAAGAAGGGGAAAGAAGAAAGCGAGTCGGTATGCTTATGGCTTATGGCTTATGCGAATTCTTCATCCTCAAATCAATCCTGCCCATGGATTATTATCCCAACGAATAAGTAATTGTAGGAATTCCATCTTGATATAATTCGAAAAAGCAAGGAACACAGGTCTTTAAATACGACAAAAAAATACGTAATTTGCATATTTATAGGATTAAACAAAAGGATTCGCAAATAAAAGCGCTAATGCTACAACCAGTCCATAAATTGTTAAAGCTTCCATAAAAGCCAGACTAAGCAATAAAGTACCCCGTATTTTTCCCTCCGCCTCGGGTTGTCTCGCGATACCTTCTACAGCTTGACCCGCAGCAGTACCTTGCCCAACTCCAGGTCCAATAGAAGCAAGCCCGACGGCCAACCCAGCGGCAATAACAGAAGCGGCAGAAATCAGTGGATTCATGATAAGTTCCTCGCACTAAAATAAAGAAAATAAAGAAATAGTTAATGATATAATCGTCCAATGAATTATGACTTAATTATTCCATTGCTAAGATTCATCCAGTCGAAGTAACTAAGAACTCGGAATTTAAGTAATAATAATATTATTATTGAACCATCAAAGCTACTTCGATATCTCTTTTTTAGTTCTGATCCACAGGATTTTTGTGAATCCATACAACTTTTGTTTTGTTCTTCCATTTCTTCTTTCCGAACCTTTTTTGAATTCTTCGTTCGTTAGTTTTCTTTATTTCCTCGCTTTATTCATTCACATTCAATTCACAGGCAAAGACGAAACCGAAGAATTTCTATTGGAATCTCTATCTAAGTTCACAATAGTAGGGCGTATCTTTAGTTGATATATAACTAGCAATATCTAATATCACATATACATGTCCTTCTTCCATAACGTAAACCAACTATTCATATCTTAGATTCAAACTCTTAAAGTAAATCGTATTCTAGAGATCCCAATTCTGTCCCCCTCTCCCAATCCCCCTCTCCCAATCACCCCATTTTTTATGAATCTCATTTTTTGTAAATTCTGCTATTTCTTTTATTTATCATTATCTAACATGGCTACAATCGAAATAGCAGAATTCATTCGATCGAATCATTGCAGAGAAATAAATATAAGTATTTGATTGCGGTAAGGTCATTCAATTTTTGAATATTTTCTTTTGGTCAATCATTGAATTGAATAAAATCAACTGAAATGGGAATCGTTCTATAAAGCATCTTTCTTTTCTTTTTTTTAATCACACACCGTGTAAATAGTGATACTATTATACTATAGAATTCGTATTCAAATCATGACTCCTGGGAATTGAATGAACAAAATAATAGAATGAGAATATTCATTCGCGGGGAGTATGATATAATAAAGCCAAACATGAATTTGAATTTTAGGAAAAAGATCTTTTAGATCTCTTTCCTTTTTTTACAATTCCCCAATATCTTAATTTTTTTCTATGACTCTTGGTCGTATATCCCGTATTTGTCTATTCCTATTTGTATATTGATGTTTCCTAAGTCGATTATCGTGAGTTACGCATACATTGCGTTATTCTAAGCTAAAAAAAAGAGACTATTTCGAAAACTAGTCAATGATGGCCCTCCATAGATTCGCCTATATAAGCCGCCGCTAAAGTTGCAAAAATAAGAGCTTGAATACCGCTTGTAAATAATCCAAGGAACATGACAGGTATAGGAACCACTAAAGGTACTAAAGAAACGAGAACAACAACTACTAATTCATCAGCCAATATATTCCCGAAAAGTCGAAAGCTAAGTGATAAAGGTTTTGTGAAATCTTCTAAAATGTTAATGGGTAAAAGAATTGGAGTCGGTTGAATGTATTTACTGAAATAACCTAATCCCTTTTTAGAAAGACCTGCATAGAAATATGCTACTGACGTGAGCAAAGCTAAAGCAACAGTAGTATTTATATCATTCGTAGGTGAAGTTAACTCCCCATGGGGTAACTGTATTATTTTCCAAGGTAAAAGAGCACCTGACCAATTAGAAACAAAAATAAATAGAAACATAGTTCCAATAAAGGGAACCCATGGACCATATTCTTCTCCAATCTGAGTTTTGCTCACGTCTCGAATGAATTCAAGGACATATTCGAAGAAATTTTGACCGGCAGTCGGAATGGTTTGTGGATTCCGAATAGCTATAAGGGCTGAACCTAATAAGATAGCAATTACAACCCAAGAAGTCATAAGTACTTGGGCATGGACTTGGAAACCTCCTATTTGCCAATAGAAATGTTGGCCTACTTCCACACCGGATATATCGTATAACCCTTTTAGTGTGTTGATGGAACATGCTATAACATTCATATTGCCCTCTGACAAAAATCGAACTTTAAAAAGAATTATTTTGATTCAACCCTCTCCTTTTCGACTTGTATACTTTAATTCTAATTATCTATTTTGAATACCCGCAAATCACATAATATCCACAGTTTTTTTTATTTCTTTTCTTTTGTGCGATTCAAGAAGAGTAACCGATTCCATAAATCTATGTAGTTACCAAAATAATTTATTTATCTTATTATTAATCAAGGATTTCGTATATAGCTAGAACGACCCTCACAAATTGCAAATACTAATTTGTTAAGAATTAATCGGATTGAAGCTATAGCGTCATCGTTTGCTGGAATCGAAATATCTGCAAGATCGGGGTCACAATTTGTATCGATTAAACAAATTGTTGAAATTCCCAAAGTGATACATTCTCTAAGAACCGTATATTCTTCTTGCGGATCAACGATGATTACAATATCAGGTACCCCCGTCATATATTTAATCCCGCCCGGATACGTTTGCAAACGTGATAATTGTCTCTTCAAGATAACGGCATCTCTTTTGGGAAGACGGTTGAGTCTCCCCGTCTTTTGTTCTGTTCTCAAATCTCTGAACTTATGAAGTCTCGTTTCTGTAGTAGACCAATTCGTTAACATACCACCGAGCCATTTTTTATTAACATAATGACAACGGGCCCTTATTGCAGCTCATGCTACTAAATCCGCTACTTCATTTTTGGTACCAACAATTAAGAATTGTTTTCCCCTACGTGCTGCATCAAAAACTAAATCACAAGCTTCTGATAAAAAACGAATAGTTCGAGTAAGATTTGTAATATGAATACCTTTATGTTTTGCCGAGATATAAGGTGCCATTCTAGGATTCCATTTCCTAGTACCATGACCAAAATGAATTCCTGCTTTCATCATCTCTTCCAAATTGATATTCCAATATCTTCTTTCCATTTCTCCCCATACTTCCTCTTTTTTTTTATAAAAAAAGAGACGAAGTGCCCTGAAATAAATAATTGTTCCGATGGAACCTTTTCTTCTACCAGAGATTGGTCATTGATATACGATCCAGGCCATTCATTACTTTCTATTCGTTATTATCTTTCTTTTCTTACCATTAAGAAATCAAAAGATCACAAATAGTTAAAAGTGAAAAGAATCCGCTCCTTAGGACTCATTAAATCTTCGAAATGAATGTTCTGATGTATCATGTAAAGTCTTTGAAATGAAAAAGTCAAATAATTCTCTGTGGTGTAAGAAAATATCTCTCATCCCCCCCGAATAAATTCTTTTTTTGTGTTTCCAAAAGAATATTGTTATTCTGCCGTGAACAATGCACTAATCCTTTGAATCCGGTACCAACGGGTATCATCCCCCCCAGAACAACGTTCTCTTTCAGGCCTTTCAACCAATCGATACGACCCCGGAGAGCTGCTTTTGCTAAAACTCGAGCGGTTTCTTGAAAACTTGCTTCAGATATAAAACTTTGAGTATTCAGAGATGCTCTCGTTATTCCCAATAAGATAGCTCGATAACGGATCGCTTCTTCCAAAGCACGCCCCGTTCGTTCCGCTTGTAACAATCCAATAAGTTCGCCGGGTAAAAAAACATTAGACATTCCATCTTCTGAAACCAACACTTTTGATGTTATTTGACGTACAATAATTTCGATATGTCTATTATGGATTTGCACCCCCTGGGATCGATAAACCTTTTGAATCTTATTAACCAAAGAGATACGACTTTGCACTATAGTTAGCTCAGCACCAATTAAGAATCCCCAAGGAATTCCAAGAATTCTTGTTATACGCGTGTTCCAACCCTCAACTCTCTTTTCTAGGTTCATCGATATTGAATCAATCGAACGCACTTCTAACACTTGTTCCACTTTTGGAAGACCCTGCGTTATATCACCAGATCTCGATTTTTCATATATAAATGTAACTAATGTATCTCCTTCAGAAAGGATTTCTCCATAATGCCCATGAACAGTTGCTCCTGGAGTAGCCAAATACGGCTTAGCTGATCTTATTACTACAGAGCCAACTTGAACAATTAAAACTTGACCTGATTTTAGGTGTGGTCCATTTGTGGCTATACATAAATTTTCACAAATAAACTGCCCAAGACTAATTATTGTA